AATAGAAATAAGAAAGAATTGAACTAAAAAATCTCGGATTTTTTAGTTCATAATGTATTTCATGAATCTAAGTGGAATAAGCAAAGTGGATTCCTTGTCGGTTAGTCGAGTTCCAATGAAAACCACACAATTGAAGGAAATGTCCGAATTTGCTATTTAGAAAATCAATAAACTAAGGTTTTGTCGTTCTAGATATCGGATTCAACGGAAACAATTACAGCAGTAGGGGGGGGAAATCAAAAAACAAGTCGAGCAAAATTATACAAAGTTATATACAAGTTGCTACCCCCCCCTTAGTCTTTCTTTAATTGAATTTCGTTTGATTAGACGGAAGTTACTTAAAAACTTCCGCTTTCTTTAAAAGATTCTGAACAGTTCCTGTGGGTTGAGCACCTTTTTCAAGGAAATATAGAATAAGAGGAACGTTTAAATAAGTTTGATTTTTCATTGGATCATAAAACCCCACTTTTCTAAGATCTTTTCCTTCTCTTCGGGATCGAACATCAATTGCAACGATTCGATAGACGGCTCATTGGGATAGATGTAGATGACCAACACCCCCCCTAGAACCGTATAGGAAGTTTTCTCCTCGTACGGCTCGAGAAAAATGATTTGCTTCGAAGTTTTGTCTATGTATGCAATTCTAATAAATTAAATGTAAATTAAATGACAAATGGGCCTAGAAAATCAATTAGACTCTGATTTCAGTCTTTTTTCCTTCCTGAAAATGAAAAAGAAACCATTCGTACTCATAACTCAAGTTGGATAACTCTCAAATAGCTCAAAGGAAAAATCTTTAGTCACTTTCATTTATTGAGTGGTCTTTAACCCCTTTTGTTTTGTTTGTCTTTTGTCTCGTTTCAAATTCTATTTGGATTCTTTAGTCTGATCCAATTAGTGAGACTATCGAGACAATTAAAAAGGTCTTTCCTTGTTCTTAGATCCTTTATCCTTATTTTAAATCATTGGGTTTAGACATTACTTCGGTGCTTCTTAATGCTTTCAAAGTGGCAGCAACATACCCCTTTTTTGATTTCTTTCTATCAAAGAATCCTACGGACAGTTGATTCACGTGTGATACACTTTGAATCGAAAAAGTTTGCTAAATTCTAACAAGTCTTGCTTTTGAATTGGAAACTTGCTCGAATTGGATCCTTTCGATTTCTATATATGGAAGATACGTTTACGAAGTTGTTCCGATTAATTGGCATTAACCCTAGATCCTTGCCCCCGAGAAATGAATTAATCCTTTCTACTCGAGCTTCATCGTGGACTATTTACAACCCAACAAAAAATCGAGTGTAACAGAACAAACAATGTCGAGCCAAGAGCACTCTCATCCTTAGATAAATCAAAATGGTGGATGGAAAAATCCACAACGGATCGTGTCCTTCAAGTCGCACGTTGCTTTCTACCACATCGTTTCAAACGAAGTTTTAACATAATATTCCTCTAATTTGGAACCGGTATGGAATTGATTCAATTATGGAATCATGAATAGTCATTGGTTCAGTTGTACATAGACATCGTAATCTAGGCTTTTTCTTCTATATATGATAATATGATATGATACGATTTTTCTGAAAAAGTCTTAGCAAGACAGCATCTTTCACATACATAAATAATATATAGATAATAGCAAGAAATCGAAATATATAAACGAATAACTTTTTTAATCTGCATCTTCAAGTGACTCAACAGGATAGATTAAACGATTTCCTACTTTTTGAGTACCAAATAAAGATTCCACTTACAAGCAATCATTAAAAATATTTAATAAAAATAGTTCTAATTGAAATTGAAAAAGTTTCCTATTTAGACATCATTATTTCATTTTATTATTTAATTTGAAGAAAATTAGACAATAAGCATGACGTTTGATCTTCATAGGAAGATAAGTCTTTCTTTTTGAATTGACTCATCACTTTTAAATAGATAAAAGAAAAGAAAAACGAAATCCAATTTTTTTTCATGAGATGGATAAAAAAATGATCTAAGTTAAGATTTGAATCTTTATTCTTTTCGTCTGATTACGAAAATCAAATTACGAAAATAAAAAAAATAAGGAGGGTTTTTCGTATCTATCAGATAGACTGAAGAGTTGTCACTGTTATAGATATTCTATAATATAGAATTTAAATAATTTAAGGTATCAAAAATCTTTTTCACAAAAACCGAAAAATTATTTTCATTGAAATAGAACGATACATACCATATAAGCGAAATATTTCCTCATTTTATATATTTTAGATGATATATATTTATAGATTTTGTTTAACATGGAATTAAGTAATATTTCACAATAATCGACTCTTATCATAAAGTGAATAAAAGGGTGATAGGGGAAATCACCCCTGCCTCAAGTGTTCTGTAGATTTCCAATTTTTACTTAGAACCAAACACGAAATACCTAACTAAAATGAGATTCAAAGAAAATATATCGGCTCCATAACATATTTCTATATGATATGTAACTTGATCATTTGTTAATGAGATTCGA